AGTAAAGTGTCTGAGCAAAGAATAATTTTGATAGAATTAAACACGAAGGATTCCTTCTTTTACTACATCTACTAGAATTTAACTAGTTCCCTAAACTTCAAAAATTTACGCACAATTTATACTAAAATGTAAAAAAGATAAGCTAATTAAGCTAATGGGTTCATACCTCATTTATAAAGGTTTCAGTCCTTTTCTTTTTAATAACTAATTTTTTTAAAATTTTATTTTTTAACACTTTAATAATAGGAACATTAATCTCAATTTCATCATACTCCTGATTTAGTATATGAATGGGACTAGAAATCAACCTTCTTTCTATAATTCCCTTAATAGTCGGAAAAAGAATTTTCTCTTCCGAATCTGCATTAAAATACTTTATTACTCAAACCCTAGCAAGAAGAGTCATTTTATTTTCAATTATTATAATAAGAAATACAAAAGAATTTATCCCCCAAAATTCTAATTATTTTTTAGTAATAATAATAAACTCTGCTTTATTAACTAAACTAGGGGCAGCACCATTCCACTCCTGATTTCCAGAAGTAATGGAAGGAATTAATTGAACAAATTGCCTAATTATACTAACATGGCAAAAAATTGCACCAATAATTCTAATTATATATAATCTCAAAATAAATGTATTCTTCACGAGAATCATTATCTTTTCAGCTCTAGTAGGCAGAATTATCGGATTAAATCAAATTAGATTGCGAAAAATTATAGCTTATTCCTCTATCAACCACATCAGGTGAATAATTGCAAGAATACACTCGTATTCCACTTGAGTTATCTATTTCCTAATCTATTGTATTATCACGGCAAACATCGTACTGTTATTCTATAAAAACAAAATTTATTGACTTAGACAAATTACTAATACATATAGACAAAGAAAGCATTTTAAAATAGCTTTCATAATAAATTTTCTATCGTTAGGTGGTATCCCCCCCTTCCTTGGATTTTTCCCAAAGTGAATTACTATCAACTTAATAGTAAACTGCAAATTTTATATAATAAGGTTTATTTTAATTGTATTAACATTATTAACAATATTCTTCTATTTACGTATTACATTTTCAACATTAACAATTTATGCAAAAGAAAGCCTAATCCAAAAAAACAAAATAAACCTATTCTTAATAAATTTTTATAGCATAATTTCGCTATGTGGATTATTTATATGCACACTCATTCCCAATTTAAATTAAGGATTTAAGTTAATATAAACTATTAACCTTCAAAGTTAAAAATAGGAAGTTTTCTAAGCCTTAGGCTTTAAAAAAACTTTACCTTTAAATTTGCAATTTAAAATCATAATTGAATATAAAACCAATGATAAAGGGAATATCAATCCATTAATAAATTTACAATTTATTGCCTTTCTCAGCCACTTTACCGAACAAATGATTATTCTCTACCAACCACAAAGATATTGGAACTCTTTATTTCATTTTTGGAGCATGAGCAGGAATGGTAGGAACTTCCCTTAGAATATTAATTCGATCAGAGCTGGGGAATCCTGGATCCCTAATTGGAGATGACCAAATCTATAATGTAATTGTTACAGCTCATGCATTTATCATAATTTTTTTCATGGTTATGCCGATCATAATCGGAGGGTTTGGCAATTGACTTGTACCTTTAATACTAGGAGCTCCAGACATAGCATTCCCCCGAATAAACAACATAAGATTCTGACTACTCCCCCCATCCCTTAGACTCCTAATTATAAGAAGAATTGTAGAAAACGGAGCAGGGACAGGATGAACAGTTTATCCACCCTTATCAGCCAACATTGCTCACAGAGGATCTTCAGTTGATCTAGCCATTTTTAGGCTTCATTTAGCAGGGATTTCTTCTATTCTAGGAGCAGTAAATTTTATTTCAACCGTGATCAATATACGACCAACAGGAATAAATTTAGAACAAATACCTTTATTTGTTTGAGCTGTAGTAATTACAGCAATCTTACTTCTTCTATCACTTCCTGTTCTAGCAGGAGCAATTACTATGTTATTAACAGATCGAAACATTAACACATCATTCTTTGATCCAGCAGGAGGAGGAGACCCAATTTTATATCAACACCTATTCTGATTCTTTGGTCATCCAGAAGTTTACATTTTAATTCTACCAGGATTCGGAATAATTTCTCACGTTATTAGACAAGAAAGAGGAAAAAAAGAAGCATTTGGAACGTTAGGAATAATTTATGCAATAATGGCAATTGGATTATTAGGATTCGTAGTGTGAGCACACCATATATTTACTGTAGGAATAGATGTAGATACACGAGCATACTTTACATCAGCAACTATAATTATTGCTGTTCCAACAGGAATTAAAGTATTTAGATGACTAGCAACTTTCCATGGAACTAAAATCTCTTCTTCACCTGCAACTTGATGAGCATTAGGATTTGTATTTCTTTTTACAGTTGGAGGACTGACAGGAGTAGTTTTAGCCAACTCATCAATCGATATTATTTTACACGATACATATTATGTCGTAGCTCATTTTCACTACGTTCTATCAATAGGAGCAGTATTTGCAATCATGGCAGGACTAGTTCAATGATTCCCATTATTTACGGGTATCACGTGAAATAATAAATTATTAAAAATTCAATTTTTTGTTATATTTATAGGAGTGAATTTAACATTCTTTCCTCAACATTTTCTAGGATTAAGAGGAATACCTCGACGATATTCTGACTACCCAGATGCATTCACTGAATGAAATATTATTTCATCAATTGGATCATTAATTTCATTAATAGCTATTTTATTTTTAATTTATGATCTATGAGAAGCTATAGCAGCCAAACGAAAAGCAGTTAGAACAATTAATATAACATCATCAATTGAATGAATACAACATCTACCTCCTGCCGAACATAGATACTATGAACTTCCTATATTAAATTCAAAATTCTAATGTGGCAGAGTAGTGCAATGGACTTAAACCCCAAACATAAAGACTGAACTTTCTTTAGAAATTACAACATGAAAAACTCTACTTCTACAGGATAGAGCCTCTCCCCTTATAGAACAACTCTCCTTTTTTCACGATCATACAATAATAATTTTAGTTATCATTACAGTACTAGTAGGACAATTAATATTATCATTATTTTTTAATAAACTTACACACCGATTTTTAATAGAAGGACAAACAATTGAAGTAATTTGAACAATCCTGCCTGCTATAACTTTAATTTTTATTGCCCTCCCATCATTACGACTAATTTATATTTTAGATGAAATTAATAATCCAATAATTACAGTTAAAATTATTGGTCATCAATGATATTGATCTTATGAATTTTCAGATTTTAAACAAATTGAACTTGATTCCTATATAATTCCATCCAGAGAACTAAAGTCATCTAGATTCCGATTACTTGATGTAGATAACCGAATAATCATTCCATTTGAATCTCCAATCCGAATTATTGTTACATCATCTGATGTAATTCACTCGTGGACAATTCCTTCCCTAGGAGTAAAAATCGATGCCACCCCCGGACGACTAAACCAAGCTAGAATCATAACAAATCGACCAGGATTATTTTTTGGACAATGTTCAGAAATCTGTGGTGCAAATCACAGATTTATGCCTATTGTAGTAGAAAGAATTTCACCTAAATTCTTTATTAAATGAATTTCTAATTTTTAACTTCATTAGATGGCTGAAAGCAAGCAATGAAATTTTAAATCATAAAATAATAGACTAGCAACTATTTCTAATGAAAAATTTAGTTAAAACATAACATTAGCTTGTCAAGCTAAAATTACTCGGGGGGTAATTTTTAATCCCCCAAATAGCACCATTAAATTGATTATTATTATTCACATTTTTCTCAATTATTTTCTTACTATTTAATTCAATAAATTATTATTCTTTCCTTTACAGACCTAAAGAAACAAAAAGTGTTAAAATACAATTAAATTTCAATTGAAAATGATAGCAAATTTATTTTCATCTTTTGACCCATCAACTAATTTTAACTTGTCATTAAATTGAACTAGATCATTAATAGGTTTAATTTTAATTCCACCAATATTCTGGTTTATTCCCTCTCGATTAATTATTCTTTGAAATAAGATTATCATAACATTACACAAAGAATTTAAAATTCTATTAGGAATCAAAAACTCTAAAGGAAGAACATTAATTTTTATTTCCTTATTTGCTTTTATTATATTTAATAACTTTTTAGGATTATTCCCGTACATCTTTACAAGAACAAGTCACATTACACTAACCTTAACTTTAGCTCTACCTTTATGACTCAGATTTATAACTTTTGGTTGAGTAAATAATACAATCCATATATTTGCCCATTTAGTTCCTCAAGGAACTCCCCCTGTTTTGATACCATTTATAGTATGTATCGAAACAATTAGGAACATTATTCGACCAGGAACTTTAGCTGTCCGGCTTTCTGCTAACATAATTGCAGGTCATCTACTAATAACTTTATTGGGAAATACAGGAGCATCACTATCAATTTTAATAATCAATTTTATTATTATTATCCAAATTTTACTCCTGATTCTAGAATCAGCAGTTTCAATTATCCAATCGTATGTATTTGCTGTATTAAGAACTTTATACTCAAGAGAAGTAAATTAATGAAAAACCATAAAAACCACCCCTTTCACTTAGTAGATATTAGACCATGACCAATTTTAGGAGCATTCGGAGCAATAACAACAATAATAGGATTAATTAAATGATTTCATCTTTACGAAATCAATTTACTAATTATTGGGTTTTCCATTACCCTTCTTGTCACATTTCAATGATGACGAGACATTGTACGTGAAAGTACATTTCAAGGATTACACACCATAAAAGTAACTCTTGGACTTCGGTGAGGAATAATTTTATTTATTACATCAGAAGTATTTTTTTTTATTTCTTTTTTTTGAGGCTTTTTTCATAGTTCACTAGTTCCAAGAATCGAATTAGGAATAACATGACCACCAAAAGGAATTGTTACTTTTAACCCAATTGAGATTCCTTTATTAAACACCCTAATTCTTTTAACTTCAGGATTAACAGTAACATGAGCCCATCATAGATTAATAGAAAATAATTATAATCAAGCCCTTCAAGGTCTAATATTAACAGTAATTTTAGGAATTTATTTTTCTATTCTTCAAGCCTATGAATATGTAGAAGCCCCTTTCACTATTGCTGATGCAGTATATGGGTCTTCATTTTTTATAGCAACTGGATTTCACGGCATCCACGTAATTATTGGAACTACATTTCTTCTAGTATGTTTGATTCGTCACTGACTAAACCATTTCTCATCCATACATCATTTTGGATTCGAAGCTGCAGCTTGATATTGACATTTTGTCGATGTAGTATGACTATTCCTTTATATTTCTATTTACTGATGAGGTAGATATTTATATAATATAAAAATTATATTTGACTTCCAATCAAAAAATCTAGAATCTAGTATAAATAATTTATATTCTATTAATAATAAGAATTATCGTCTTAACAATTGTATTAATTATAATTATTCTTGTAAATTCCATCTCTAAAAAAACATTTAATGATCGAGAAAAAAGAAGACCTTTCGAATGTGGGTTTGATCCCAAGTCATCAGCCCGACTTCCTTTTTCCTTACAATTCTTCTTAATCGCAATAATTTTTTTAATTTTTGATGTAGAAATTACTTTATTGCTACCTATCATTGTTACTATAAATATCACCAATACAATAAACTATTTCCTGTTAACAATCTTCTTCTTAGTAATTCTAATTGTCGGACTTATTCACGAATGAAAACAAGGAGCACTCAATTGAGCAAACTGGGAATATAGTTAATAATAACATTTAATTTGCATTTAAAAAGTATTGATACAATCAATTTTTCTCAAATAGGAAGCAAATTTTGCATTTAGTTTCGACCTAAAAATCTGGGTTTATAACCCCCTATTTATTAATTGAAACCAAAACAGAGGTATATCACTGTTAATGATAAAAATGAGAAGTTCTCCAATTAAGGAAATATGAGACTCAAGAATAAGCTTCTAACTTAAATCTTTAGCGATGAAACTTCGTTTATATTTCTATTTATATAGTTTAAAAAAAACACTACATTTTCACTGTAAAATTAAGATTTAACTTTATAAATTTACTTAAAAATAAAAATTATTCCCTTGATATCTTCAATATCATGCTCTAAATAAGCTATTCAAGTAGATAAAATACAAAAGATAGAAAAATCAAATCAAAATTAAAGTAAAATAAACCTTTAAATGATTTTTAGAAAAAAATTGAAAAATTAATGATAATAAACCAATTTTTTTTTTTAAACTTTGACCCCCATAATATTCATACCACCCCTGATCAAAAAATTTAAAATAAAAATTACCAGCCCAAATAAAATAATAATTTCTACCCAAGGTAGAAATTACCGGTATATTTCACATTATAGCTAAAAATCTAATAACAACTAAATTTTTTAACGAAAACAGATCACAACTAAAAGATGTTTTAGACAATTCATACCCCAGAAATATTCCTCTTAAAATTATAATCAAGGTTATAATCTTAAGATAAAAGGGAAGATAAATAAAATAAGGTGACGGAAAGATAATTCACGATAAAATTCTACCCATAACAACAACCAAAAAAATTAAACCTATTATTCCCTTAATCATAAAGCCACCTTGTTCACCAAGAAAATTTAAGCTAAGAAAATTAAAATCACCTAACAAAGAATAATAAGTTAAACGAAATCTATAACAGACCGTCAGTCCGATAGAAATATAAAAAATTAAATAAATAAAAAAATTTAAATAACCTATAGACATATATTCAACCATTAAATCTTTAGAATAAAACCCCGAAAGAAAAGGTAATCCACAAAGAGAAAAATTACAAATATTAAAAAAAGAACAAATTAAAGGTATTTTTACAATTAAAGACCCTATATAACGAATATCTTGACAATTATTTATTATATGAATAATATTACCTGCACACATAAATAATAAAGCTTTAAATAAAGCATGAGTCAAAAGATGAAAAAAAGCAAGCTTAAAGCTTCCTAAAGCAAGAATTCCTATTATCAGACCCAACTGTCTTAACGTAGACAAAGCAATAATTTTTTTTAAATCAAATTCAAAATTAGCCCCTAACCCCGACATAAATATAGTCATCCTAGAAATAAATAACAAAAACCATATAAGTTCAGAAGAAAAAGCAAAATTGAATCGGATTAATAAATAGACTCCAGCTGTAACAAGAGTAGAAGAATGAACAAGTGAAGATACAGGAGTAGGAGCCGCTATTGCAGCAGGAAGCCAAGAAGAAAATGGAATTTGTGCTCTTTTTGTTATAGCTGCAAGAACAACGAATCAAGAAACTAAATTTATTACATAATCCATTTTTATAAGATCTAAATAATAAATATAATTTCAGCTTCCATAATTTAATATTCAAGCAATTGACATTAATAAAGCTACATCTCCAATCCGATTAGATAATGCGGTCAACATGCCAGCATTATACGATTTAATATTTTGATAATAAATTACTAAACAATAAGAAACTAACCCTAATCCATCCCATCCTAAAAGAATAGAAATAAGGTTAGGACTAATAATTAATAATATTATAGAAAGAACAAACATAACTACTAACAAAATAAAACGATTAATAAATAAATCATTCCCCATATACTCTTTCCTATAAAAGATAACTATCGAAGAAATAAAAAGTACAAAACTTATAAATAATAAGGATATTCAATCCAGAATAATAGACATCACAATTCTAGAAGAATTTAAAGTCAAAACATGAAACTCCAAAATTATAGTATAATCTTTCAACAAAAATAATGTTCTGGAAAAAAAAAGAGACAAAGATAGAAATAGAAACCCTCCGAAATAAACTTTACAAACTGACAAAATTACCCAAAATATAAACAACATATCTTTAATTCCACAAATTAAAATTTTAATTAAACTATTTGAGTAAATTCACAATATAAAAAATTCTCCACTCAAAATTAAACAATTAAGAGGGAATCAATGAAGAAATAACAATAAAAATTCCCGGAAAAGACCCTGATAAATACCAAATATACCTGAATAATAAAAACCATGCTGTGAATAAGAATAAAGAAACAAAGAGTAAACAGCTCTAAAAAAAGATATTAGTGACAAAAAAATTATAGTTCAATTTCTAAAACTAATTAAACTATTAATAAGAACAATTTCACCTAATAAATTCAACGAAGGAGGAGCAGCCATGTTAGAAGAACAAAGCAAAAATCATCATAAAGAAAACCTAGGAATAATATTTAATAAACCCTTGTTTAAATAAATACTTCGACTCCCTAAACGCTCATAAACAATATTAGCCAAACAAAATAAACCAGAAGAACAAAGACCATGAGCCAACATCATAACAAGAGAACCCCTTAACCCCCAAAAATTTAAAGTTATAATACCTCCTAAAACTAACCCTATATGAGCTACAGAAGAATAAGCAATTAAAGACTTTAAATCTCTTTGCCGCAAACAAATTAAAGATACAAAAAATCCACCAACCAAACTAATTCTTACAAAAATAGAATTCAACTCTAAACCAATTACAGTAAAAAGCTTTATAACACGCAATAAACCATACCCCCCCAACTTCAACATAATTCCTGCCAAAATTATAGAACCAGAAACTGGGGCCTCAACATGAGCTTTAGGTAACCACAAATGAATAAAAAACATAGGCAGTTTAACTAGAAATACTATAATCATTCTAAAATAAACAAATCAATGATCCAGACTAGCAATTATTAGCGAAAAATCCAAAGTATAAAAATTTCTATAATAAAAAAAAATTGAAATTATTATAGGCAAAGACACAAAAAGTGTATAAAATAAAAGATAAATACCGGCCTCAATTCGCTCTGGTTGGTAGCCCCAACCAATAATTAAAATTAATGTAGGAACTAAACTAATCTCAAAAAATAGATAAAAGACAAAAAAATTAAGAGCAGAAAAAGTAAATCATAAACTAATAAGTAAAAAAATTATAACAAAAAGAAATAAATTCTCAAAATTTCCATAATTGTAAATTTTTTCTCTTGCCAACAACATTAAAGCACAAATTCAAATACTAAGAAGAATCAAGCAAAAAGACAATAAATCACAACCCAAATAATAAGAAATACCGGAAAAAATAAAATTAAAAGAAAAATTTATTATAAACAAAAAAAATAAAATAAAAATAAAAAAAGGAACTAACCAAAATAAATTATTAAAACATAAAGGAATCAAAAAAATTATTAAAAATAAATACTTTATCATAAAGAAGTAAAATTTAAAACATAATCGTTTCCGCAAGAACGAATTATAGAAACTAATATAGATAAACCCAAAGCTCCCTCACATACTCTAAAAGTTAAAAAAATTATAGAAAAAAAAAATTCTATTTCCCCTAAACTCAAAAAAATTAAAATACCTATATACAACGAAATAACAACAAACTCAAGACTAAGAAGTATTAAAAGTAAATGCTTTCGTTTAGAAGAAAAAACAAAAAGTCCAGAAAAAAACATAAAAAAAGAAACAATTATCATTAAGTTTTTATAATTTAAAAAAAATATTGGTCTTGTAAACCAAAAATAAGAGATACTTTAAAAACTATCAAGGAAATGAATATTCACTTCTTTAATCTCCAAAATTAAAATTTTTTATAAACTACTCCTTGCATACTTAATATAATTTTATCAACAACAGCTTTATTATCAATTATATTTATATTTCTCTCTAACCCGTTATCTTTCGGGCTAATTCTATTAATCCAGACCCTTCTAGTCGCCATAATTACTGGGACATTAAATAACAATTTTTGATTTTCATACATCTTATTCCTAATTATAGTAGGAGGAATACTAATTCTATTTATTTATATAACAAGAGTGGCCTCCAATGAAAAATTTAAATTTTCAATAAAAATAAGAATAATTATCCCGATGTATAGTTTGCTTATAGCCTCTAACCTAACAGATAAAATATTTACAAGATTAAATGTAAAAAACAATGAACTAGCTACAATTCTCAGAAAAGATATATCCATAAGAAAATACATAAATTTTCCTAATAATTTTATTATAGCAACCATAATTATCTACTTATTAATCACCCTAATTATAGCCGTTAAAATTACTAATATAAAAAAAGGACCTTTACGACAAATATTTTAATGAAAATACCAATTCGAAAAACATCACCCTTAATTAAAATTATAAATTCTTCCTTAGTTGATTTACCAACACCCTCTAACATTTCAACATTTTGAAACTTTGGGTCTCTTCTAGGATTATGCTTAATTATTCAAATTACAACAGGAATTTTTTTAGCTATACACTACTGCCCTAACGTAGAAATAGCATTTAACAGAGTAGTACATATTTGTCGTAATGTAAATTATGGCTGAATAATCCGAACACTACATGCCAACGGAGCTTCCTTTTTTTTCATTTGTCTATACACCCATATTGGACGGGGTATTTACTATAGATCTTATTACCTCAAAGAAACTTGAATAATTGGAGTAACTATTTTCTTTGTAGTTATAGGAACAGCTTTCCTAGGGTACGTTCTACCATGAGGACAAATGTCATTCTGAGGAGCAACAGTAATTACTAATTTACTATCAGCTATTCCTTACCTAGGAACATCTATTGTACAATGAATATGAGGTGGATTTGCCGTAGACAATGCAACACTAACCCGATTCTTTGCATTTCACTTTTTATTTCCCTTTATTGTAACTGCTTTGGTAATAGTTCATTTACTATTTCTTCACCAAACCGGATCAAGAAATCCTTTAGGAACAAAAAGAAATATTGATAAAATACCCTTTCATCCTTACTTCTCTTTTAAAGACATTGTAGGATTCTTGATTATAACTTTACTACTTTCTAGATTAACACTGTCCCAACCCTACATACTAGGAGATCCAGACAATTTCACCCCAGCAAATCCCTTAGTCACACCAGTACACATTCAGCCTGAATGATATTTCCTTTTCGCTTATGCAATTTTACGATCAATTCCTAATAAACTGGGGGGAGTTGTAGCTCTTGTAATGTCTATTGCAATTTTATATATTATACCATTTATTAACAAAAAAAAAATTATAAGAACTCAATTCTATCCACCAGCAAAAATCTTATTTTGGACAATAACCGTAATTATTTTAATATTAACATGAATTGGGGCACGACCAGTTGAACATCCATATATTATAGCAGGGCAAATCCTTACCATTTTATATTTTTCATATTATATTATATCTCCAATATCATCTAAAACTTGAGATAAACTTCTATTTTCATAATCAATGAACTTGTGAAAGTATGTATTTTGAAAATACAAAAAAGAAGAAGGTCTTCTATTGGTTTTAACACTACTAAATTTTGTTAACTATAAAAAAAAAATAAATAACCCCAATTTTAAACAAAAAAAAAATACCAAAAAATTTAAAGAAATAGGTAAATACCTTTTCCATGCTAAATATATTAATTTATCATAACGAAATCGAGGGAGAGTTCCTCGAACTCAAAGCCAAAAGAAAGATAAAAACCTAGCCTTCAAAAAAAATAATCAAGAAATTAAATCACCCCCAAGAAATAAAAAACAACTTAGAATTCTTATAAACAAAATTCTAGAATACTCAGCTAAAAAAATTATAGCAAAACCACCCCTACTATATTCAACATTAAATCCAGAAACTAATTCTGACTCACCCTCAGCAAAATCAAATGGAGTTCGATTAGTCTCTGCCAAACTAGAAACTAGTCACATTAAACACAGAGGAAAAAGGAAAAAAAGAAATCATACATATTCCTGAAACTTTCCTAATTCTAAAATATTGACTCTTAAAATTAAAAATAAAAATGATATTAAAATTAATGCTAAACTAACTTCATAAGAAATTGTTTGAGCGACCGATCGAAGCCTCCCCAATAAAGAATACGATGAATTTGAAGACCAACCCGCTAACATAACTGTATAAACCCTTAGCCTTGAAACCCTAAGGAAAAAAAGAAAAGATAAGCTAAACCTAAAATTCACAGTTATAAATGGAATGCTTATTCACAAAAAAAGAGATAAAAACAAATTAACAACAGGAGAAAAATAATATAAATTAAAATTAGATATAAAAGGATAAGTCTGCTCTTTAGTAAATAATTTAATAGCATCCCTGAAAGGTTGTAATAAACCAATAAAACCAACCTTATTAGGACCCTTACGAATCTGAATATAGCCTAAAACCTTTCGTTCTAAGAGAGTTAAAAAGGCAACACCAACAAGAACAAAAACAACTAAAATAAAACTAGAAAAAATAATTAAAATTGAATCTTTTAATAACAAGTGTTATCTGTATAAATATACATATATTAATTCTAAATCAATTGCACTACTCTGCCAAAATAACACTAATAATCATAAAACAAATAAAATATTCAATATTTGGTCCTTTCGTACTAAAATATTTAAAAAAATTAAAGATAGAAACCAACCTGGCTCACGCCGGTCTAAACTCAGATCATGTAAAATTTTAAAGGTCGAACAGACCTAATATTCAAGCTTCTGCACCAGAATTTAATTTTAATCCAACATCGAGGTCGCAAACCCTTCTTTCAATATGAACTCTCTAGAAAGATTACGCTGTTATCCCTAAGGTAATTTATTCTTATAATCACTAATAATGGATCAAGAATTCATAAATCAATGTAAAAAAACAAAAAAAGTTTAATAAATTTTCCAATCGCCCCAATCAAATAAATCAACCTATTAACCTTTAAAATTCAAAAAACCAATTAATAAATTTAAATATAAAACTCTATAGGGTCTTCTCGTCTTTTAATAGAATTTAAGCTTTCTAACTAAAAAATAAAATTCAAATAAATAAGAAAGAGACAGTAATTTTTTCATTCAACCTTTCATTCCAGCTTCTAATTAAGAAACTAATTATTATGCTACCTTTGCACGGTCAAAATACCGCGGCCATTTAAAAATCATAGGGCAGGTTAGACCTTAAATTAAATTCAAAAGGACATGTTTTTAATAAACAGGTGAAAAATTATTTGCCGAATTCCTTTTTCTCATCTAACCTTCTCTTAACAATATACTAATTTAAACATAATTACCGGAAAAATAAAATTAAATTCCTAATTCTAATAAAAAAATAAAACAAAATAAAAATCTAATCAACAATTTAATTAAATATAATATTATGCTAAATATGGAAACTGTCAATCCTAATTAATAAATAAAACCCAATAGTTATAAAAATAATTACTAAAGCTAATCCCTAAGTAAATAAATTAACACAATAAAATATATAAATAATAATAGATTCTATTAATAACAATAAAATTAAATTTTATCTTAGAAAACTAGATATATTCAGAAACGAATAACCTTTCATTTCAACCCTAAAATTTTAAATATTTATTCAACAACAAAATAAATTCTAAAGTAACTCTTCTGAATTCGAGAAAATTATATTCATAAAAATAATTGATTAACCCTGATACACAAGGTACTAAAATTAATTATCCTTTTAATAACCTAAATTATATCCCTCACAGTATAAATAAACTATTAATAAAAAAATTTTTTCCATAAAATAATAAAAATTAAAAATCTAATTTTATAAAAACAAAAATAAAAATAATAATTAACAAAAAAAGTTCAAGTCAAATTGAATCTCACAAATAACTTTTTAATGTAAATAAAACGCTTTATCAAGCTCTAACTTGTCTTTCCAGGCTCACTTTCCAGTGAGCCTACTTTGTTACGACTTATTTCACTTTAAGGTGAAAGCGACGGGCGATATGTGCATATTTTAGTGCTAAAATCATAATAACTAATTAATTAATATTACAATCAAATCCTTATTCATGTTTAATTTAAAAAAACAATCCCTTTATAAAATAAATGTAACCCATCAATACCTTTTTCATAAGCTACACCTTGATCTGATTTAATTTTTAATAAAAATTATGAATATTTATTTCCTATAAAAATATTCATACAACGACGATATATAAACATAGAAAAAGTAAAAAAAATCGTGGATCATCGATTAATAGACAGGTTCCTCTGAAAAGAATAAAATACCGCCAAAATCTTTAAATTTCAAGATCATAACTAATACTAATCTAGACAAAATTTAACATTTTAATAATAGGGTATCTAATCCTAGTTTATTTTTAAACTTCTAAGCCAAATTAACAAAAATAAATTTATTAAAAAATTTAAAATTTCACCCAATAAATTTTTTCTTAAAATTTTAATTACCTAAAAACTTAGTCCGATAAAATTAAGAAATGATGCTCGTATAACCGCAACTGCTGGCACAAGCTTAGTCAACATTATAAATTATAGCTAAATCAAGCTCTCACTTATATTTAAACCTCTCCACTGCAAAAAAAAACAATTATTTAAAAACAAAATCTTTCGTAAAAACTAACATATGAAATTAAATTCAACCCAATTTTAAGCTAGAATAAAACTTTTTATATAGTCAATTAAAGAATAAACATAATTTTTATAAATCCCCTAGATTTTTTTTTACCCCCGTAAAAATTTTTAAAATTTTTTTTTCTTTTTATGTACAAATAAAACGTTATAAACATATTTATCAATTTCAATAATAACCTTATTTTATATTAATTTTTAAAAAATAAATAATTTTAATAAAAATTTAGTCAAACCGCTAAAAAAGAGGAGTTTTTTTTTTTTTTTGAAAATTTTCAATCTTTATATAAATGTTTAATGTATTAATATAAATAAATATAATTATATATTAATACTATAATAAATTATTAGAATTAAGTTTTAATTGAAAATATATAATTAATGATTATATTTTTATTAAATTTTTATATATATATATATAATTAATTGTTAAATTTAATTTTACATTATATTTGATTTAATAATCATATAATATAATAAGTTTCTGTTAACATAATAGGTATTTATATATAAATAATTTCTCTCTCTCTCTTACATCTGTTTTTATTAATCAGATCTATCGAATATATATTTAGAAGTCATGAATAATCTATAAATCTTGCTCTTTATATATAAATAAATAACATACTTAAATTTAACTTTATTATAATAATCTTTTCCTATAATTTCTGAAGTCTATTAATATATTAAAAATTTATATATATATATATATCTATGAGAATTATTCAATAAATTTTTTATTGAATGACACAAATTTTTCATTTTTTTTTACACCCCCACCCCTTCTCGGACATTTCTAAAAATAATTAAATTTTGGTATTCCAAATTCAAGTGAAAAAAAAACGAAAAATAAACTTTTTTTTTTCGTTTTTTTTTTAGAAACCAACTACAAACAAGGCCCAATTTTAAGCAAAATTTAAATAATATGTTTATAACTTTTTTTTTTCAAAAAA